TAATTCGATACAAACTTTTTTTTTTTGAGGATCCATTATAATAATGAGAAAAATTTCTGCATATCCGCAAAAATCGGTTAATAATATCAAAATCGGATGAATCGGCCCAAACAGGCTTACTAATGGGATGCCCTAATATATTACAAAATTTCGCTTTAGCCAAAGATCTAATTAAAGGAATAATTGGAACTATTGTATCAAGTTTTTTCACAAGAATTTCGATTAGAAATGACTTTTCTAGCATTTGATTCCGGACCACTGAAAAATTGAGCCGCACATTTGAAAGATAGCCCCCCCAAAAAAAGTGAAATGAATTCTCGGATAATAATGGATTTATATGGATCGTTCCAGGTTGAGACCAAACATAAAAATGACATTGCCAGAAATAGATGAGATAGTGTTTCCATTTATTCATCAAAAGAGGCGCATTCTTTGAAGCCAGAATGGCTTTTCCTTGATATCTAACATAATGAATCAAAGGATCCTTGAAGAATGATAAGGTAGACGAAAAATTCTTAGAAAAGACTTCCACAAGATGTTCGATTTTTGCATAGAAATAGATTCGCTCAAAAATAACGATAAAAGAGTTTAATCGTAAATAAGAGGATCTCTTACGTAGAAAAAGGAAGATGGATTCGTGTTCATATACATAAAAATTATATAGGAACAAGAGAATTCTTGGATTACTTTTTGAAAAAGTAGAAATAAGTTTTTTTTTAGTAATAAGACTATTCCAATTACAATACTCATAAATAAACAATCTTAATAAATGAAAGAAGGGGGGATCTTTCACCCAGTATCGAAGACTTTGAACCAAGATTTCCAGATGAATAGGATAGGGTATTTGTACATCTGAAACAAAATTAAAATATGTAAATTTATCCTCGAAAAAGGAAAAAATGGAATGAATTGATCGCAAATTATTAAAAGATTTTATGATTTCCGACTCTTCTAAAGAAGAACGGAATTGTAATTGTCTGGAAAATGGAATTTCCGCGACGACGGCAAAACCCTCTGATATTTTTTGAGAATACAAATTCTTGTTAGAACCCCCAAATGGGTTTTTTTTGTTAGAATCGTTTTTAAAAAGAATCAAATGATTCTGTTGATACATTCGAGTAATTAAACGTTTTACAATTAGTAAACTAGATTTCTTATCATAATCCACATTTTCCACCAAAATGGATCGATTTCTATTTAAATCATGACCGTAGGCGAGTCCATAAATATACTCCCGAAAAATAAGTGGGTATAGGAAGTTCTGTTGGCGAGATCTATCTAGTTCTAAATATATTTGATAGTCCTCCATCTTTAAAATTCGATTTTGTCAAAGAATCAGAGATTCATTGGATTATCAAATGATACATAATGCGATACAGTCAAAACTGGGTATTTATTATATATATTATTATATATATATTCATTATATATATATATTCGAATTAGAACGAATATGAATAGATACCTAGAAAATAAAACGGACTCTCTCCACTCGCTTTTTCCATCTGATTGTTCTAGGATAACAAGCTAGTTCGAAATCCTTTATTTTATCTGCCCAATCGCTCTTTTGATTTTGGAAAAAAAAAATATCTTTATCAATATACTCTTTCTTCTACACATTTATTGCCACCTCATAATGGAGAATAGCTAATAGTTAGGACTCATAACAAAACTTTAAAATCCATTCATGGGAAAAGCTTTTCCCGCATCAAGCACTAATATATTTTTAACATACAATTAGATGGGGTAATCATTCGAATGATAAAATGAAAGCTCGTTACTTTTTGTTTCCCTATAATTGGAGTTGCCAAACTCTATCCCTTTATTAATTAAACCCAACTGAATTTTTTTTGTTCCGAGCCGAGAATTAAAATAAAAATTATGGTCGGATCCAACAAGAATGAAATATTTTTCGAATTCGCCATTGATACGACATGCTGCTTTTTCCATTCATTCCTTTCTGGATCAGTCGTGGTCTTACAAACTCTACCGAGGGTATGGACAAAACAATCGCTTCATAAAAATGTGTAAAAAATGGAGTCGCACTTAAAAGCCGAGTACTCTACCATTGAGTTAGCAACCCCCTCCCCCAAAAAAGTAGGATGTGTGGATACAATCGAAAAAAGAAAAAAAAAAGCCTCTGTAACGTGAATAAATCAATCAATTTATTGACGATTGGATTATATTTGTTTGATACACTGTTGTCAATATTAGTGTTGAAAAAAAAAGAGTAGAATCGAGAAAACAAACGAATTCAAATTCGAGAATGAGATATTATTATTCAATATTCAAATTCTAATAAATTAGAATTTGAATTATGTTTTGTTAATAACTTTTCATGCTAATTTGGAATTTCTTTTTTATTTAGAATATGAATTCTATTCTAAACTAAAAATAAGAAATAGAAAAAAGAGTCTAAAAAAAAAAATTGAAAATAGAAATATTTCTTATATATTTCTTTTTTGTTATGCAATAAGTATCTTTGTATTGTATTCGGCTC